TACGTATATGGGATATTTTAAGAAGTGAACATCTTTCTTACTAGCGGGGTCCGGGGAAAGAATAGGAAAGGTGATTTCGCTATATTTCTGACCAGGAACAGGACCTATTACAAGAATATTTTTTTTAGTGGGGCGATAGCTCTGAAAAGACAGATTTCCTATCTTTTCTTTAATCTCGGGCGAAATACGATCGGGAGGGGCTAATTCAAACCCCTCGGGTAAAATAAGAACAGCCCCTACATTCAAAGCTCCTTTTTTACCATTAGCAAGAACTTGTTTTACTTGCAGATCATAAGGAATTCGAACAACTGCTTCAAATACAGTATCAGGAAGTACCGCTTGTGGAACCTCGATATCCACAGGTTTATTAGCTAAATGGCAATTGGCACATACAATACGGCCAGTCGCTTCTCGTGGACTTTCATAACCCTGCTGTGCAAAAATGGGATATGCGTTTGAAATGGGCGCCTGAGTTATTATATATATCATATATATCATGAGCGATACGTAAACGGATCGAGTAATCTCTTTCTTTATCCAAGAAAAGGTATTTTTAGTTTGCATGGTCCAATCATTGATCCCGAAAATTTCTACAATAAAATTAGGTAGGTCACTAGTATAGTTCCCTATCTATAATGTTGATATTTACTGAAATAATTTTACTGGAATATTGGAGGAATCCCCTTTGATGGGTAGAAAGAATAAGTACAATTTTTAATGTTTTGCTTATGTACAAAGTAACAAATATTAAAATTGGATCGGTCGATCATTTTTCAGTCATTCATTGAATGATAAATCACTACAAGTGAAGGAGATACACGATTTAAATAACGAAAGATCCAATATTTAAAAATTGTATCTAAAATGACTGGAAAAGTAGAAACAAGACCGGATATAATTTGATCATTATGAGCAAATCCAAAATCTTTGTAGACAGAGCCAATCATTAATTCCCAACCATGGGGCGAATGGAATCCTATACATAAATCAGTTAATAAAAGAATAGAAAAAGCTTTTATTGTGTCGCTTAAGTTATATAGGAATTCTTGAACCCAAGAGTTAAGAATAACAAGTTCTTCATTACCTATAATAGAATAACCACTTAGAATAACGAAACAGATTATATTTGTCGAGAAGTGTAAAATTGTATGGATACGCTCCTCATTGTGCATCTTGATCAATTGGATCGTTTCTTTGTAGATTTCGATGCGAAGATTTTGTAAATGTGTTTCTGGGTATTCCTTTATCATTTCGTCCAAACGGAGGAGTTCCTCTAAGTCTATGAATTTTTTTAGAATACTCTTTTCTTGAATATCATTCAAAAAAATTTCGGATTGCCTAGTATTCCACCAATTAGTAACCCAAGATTCCAGACTTTTATTAAACGAGAGAGAAATCCACCAAGGCAAAAATACTATAGATGCAAGATATATAAGGGAAATGAATACTTTCTTTTTTGCCATTTTTTCGTCTGTGAATTTTTTAATTTTTAATGAACTCACCTCATTCATCGACTCTATACGATACTAATATTTTTATCAAGCATAACTTATATTACAAGTCATCGAGCTCATGAATATATTTCCGGTTTTTTATTTGTGATTCAGTACAGTGGTTAGTCCTTGAATTTAGAAAAAATACAGAAATAGAATAAGAAAGAGCCCACTTCAAATTAATATTAGTCGGATTTTGAGACGAAAGAACTACCGTTCTATCAAAATATCAAATATTTCGAAAAAAAAAATTCTTTATTTTATTCCGAAATGTTTTGTTTTGATATATTATATGAGATGAATCTATTATTTAGATTTTTTACTTCTTTTGTTACTGAATTGAGTTAAGTGGATTTACATACGCATAAAAAAATTGTGGACACAAACATTTTCGTTTTAGGATTGTTTCGTATACGTTTCCTTTGGCTCGAATAAGCGTTCTGAAGAAACTTAAGTTATGCTATAGAAAAAAAAAAAGAGGATTCTTGAGTTTTTTCCCTCTTGCAAAGTATTCATTCTTCAGTTCCTTTTTTCAAAATACTTCAATCGGTACACGCAAGAAATAGGCCAATTCGGCAGCTTTTTGCTCAATTTCTCGTGGAGTCAAATTCTCATCAGTACGAGTCAAGGGAATGGCCCCCTGACCTCTGATTTCCATATAAAGGACACGACGAGCAAAAACACCCTCTTTAATTTCTATTCTGATAGACTGAATGTCTTTCATAAGGAATCGGAGGAATATGCGACGATTTTTTCCAGGAAATCCCCAACGAAAAATACACACTACGCCCTCTTTTATATCGAATCGATCATAACCACTACCTACATTCCACGAAATTGTGCACCACAAGTATGAGCTAATAAAAAGACCTGCAATCCCATAGAAAGACATCACGATCCCTTGTGGAAAAAAAACGATTTCCTGAGAAGGAAATAAAGATATAAAATTCCTACCAAAATAACTGGACGTTCCAACCAATAAAAAACCCAATGAACCTAAAAAAAGAATAAAGGCCCAGAAGAAATTACTTGTTTTTCGAGAACCCTCTATAAGTTCTATCCATATACGTTCTGATCGCCAACTCATAGTATAACTAGACCTAGTTGCATTTTATTGGAATTGGGAGAATAACAAAAATAAAATTTATTTTACTTTTTTTGTTTCCGAAGTAACTCTCATCAACCAGCACTATTATGATGTAAACCTTTAGGAGCAATTCATCGAATTGCTTAGACTTAGATCCAAACTAAAATAATAACATCCCTTTCATATGATTTCCTATAGACATCCACATACATATAGATATATTGACTTTACATTTCAGAAATTCTACCCGATCCCGATCCATTTGAAAATCGTTATAATTCATTTACTCATATATCATTATCATGTTTACACATACATAAAAGCTTATGTTAGAAGACACATGTTATACCATATTTTACTAAATAGATATCCGTGTTATGATCCAAGTAAGTAAGTCTTGAAAAAAAAAAAATAGAAAAATAGATAAGATTTGTCCCTATCGTATCTAAAAAATCTTGTTTTTTTGAATATGAAGAGATAAAGAAGCCATTGCAATTGCCGGAAATACTAAGCCCACTAAAGGCACAAAAATGGAGGGGAAGCTGTTGATCATAAAATGGGTACCTCGATTTAATATTTGTACCTGTTATTTATTGTTCTATTTATTGTTTTATATTAATATTTTAACCTTATCTTTATATTGTTATAAAGATATCTTATAATTCATATATAATTATTATATTATACTTAGTATACCGAAGTGAGTATATACATACTTTACTTAATGAGGAGTATATAAGTATATGTTTTAATAAATATATAAATAAATATATATTAAATAAATATTAATTAATATTAATTAATAAAATACAATAAATAATAAATATGTAAATAAATGGACTTATTAATCTTTCTACATGTTTCGATATGAAATATATGTATGATAATCCATCTTTTCTTATTCGGATTAATAGTTATTATTTTGTTCTTGTCTTATAATTTAATAAAATTTAATAAAGAAAGGGTTTCTTACAAATTCCAAAAAGAATTAGTTATAATAATACGATCCGACAAAAGGTATTCTTAGTAGGGGATGATTTTCGGGCGGTATATAAAGATGCAAGACCCTCTTGACTAATTTCACGGAAGAAAGAGAAAGAATTCACTCTTTTATTTTGTTTAATAGCGATTTCCTGGTTAGTAACCAGGAATATCGATAAAAAACGGATACGCATGATTCTTTCTACAATTAAATCTTATGTTACCAAAGAAAAAATACATTCTTCGGATTTTTATTTTGATTCCTATAAACTAAATCATTGTTTGGTCACCACACATAAAAAAAAAGTTATTAAGTTTTATTAAATTAATACTCTTATTAAATTAAGACTCTAAGGCTCTACTTGATCTAATTTTGATTCAAAGGAAAGAAAGCATGTAGCCGAAATAACTCACTCATAACGCCCTTTAAAAGATTACGCGGTACGATTGAATCGAATAAGCCCTTATGGAATAAATATTCAGCCACTTGTGAATCCTCAGGTACTGTCTTATTCAATGTTTGTTCAATTACTCTTTTACCTGCAAATGCAATGTAGGCATTGGGTTCGGCAATAATGATATCTCCCAACATACCAAAACTAGCCGTCACCCCACCTGTGGTAGGGGATGTAAGGATTGGTACATAAAATAACTTTTTATTTGATTGATAATCATATAAAGCGGAAGATATTTTAGCCATTTGCATCAAGCTCAAACTTCCTTCTTGCATGCGTGCTCCTCCGGAAGCACACACTAGAATAAGAGGTAAAAATTGATTGGTAGCATACTCGATCAAACGTGTGATTTTTTCACCCACTACAGATCCCATACTACCCCCCATAAACTGAAAATCCATAACACCAATTGCTACGGGAATACCATTTAGTTGACCTGTGCCTGTTTGAACAGCCTCAGTTAATCCTGTATTTTTTTGATAAGAATCAATACGATCTTTATAAGGTTCCTCCTCTGAATGAAATTCAATGGGATCCAGAGAGACCATGTCTTCATTCATAGGATCCCAAGTACCTGGATCAATCGAAAGTTCGATTCTATCGAAACTACTCATTTTCAAATGACATCCACATTGTTCACAAATATTCATTTTTGATTTTAAAAATTTCTTATAATTTAATCCATAACAATTTTCGCATTGAATCCACAAATGCCTGTATTTTTGAGTTACATTTAAATTATTAGAACTTATAGTTAAATCACTACCATCTGTGCTAGTTTTTATACTGGAACTCTCGCTTTTACTACTATTTCCGCTTTCACCACAAATGTAACTATAAATGTAACTGTCACTGTAATTGACACTATTACTTAAAATATAACTATCAATACAAATTTGAGAACGAAGATAACTGTCAATGCACCTATTAATGTGATTATTCCAACTATAATTAGAATTAGTATCATACGCGTAACGATCATGG